AGATTTTTGTCATTATATAACATGGTATTCTATGGTAACAATAATAAATGAATAGAGTAAAACAAAAAAAAAGGGGGGGGGGGGAAATAGTAGAAAAAAAGTTATACAAAGCTATATATGAATCACCCCCACCCTCTTCTCTCTCTTTTTTTTATTTATTTCATTAATTGACTTTCGTTTGATTAAAATGAAATTCTGTAAAAACCCCCGCCTTCTTTAAAATATCATAAACAGTTTCTGTAGGTTGAGCGCCTTTTTCAAGAAAATATAGAATACCGGGAATATTTAAATAGGTTTGATTTTTTATCGGATCATAAAAACCCACTTTCCGAAGATCTCTTCCTTCTCTTCGAGATCGCACATCAATTGCAACGATTCGATAAAGGGCTCATTGGGATAGATGTAGATGAACTATAACCCCCCCTAGAAACGTATACGAAGTTTTCTCCTCGTACGGCTCGAGAAATTGGAAGTTAGATCTATGTATAGAATTAGAATGTTAAGTAGATCCATAACATCATCAAATCAATTAGACTATGGATTATTTAATCCTTTTTTATTCCTCTTTATCAAAAAAAATTATTTGTATTCTCATAACTCAAGTTGGATAACTATGAAATAGTTCAAAAGAAAAACCTTAGGCATTTCATTTTTTGAGTGGTCTCTAACCCCTTTTTGTTTTTGTTTGTCTCGTTTAGAATATATTTGGATTCTTTATCCTTTATCTAGTTGTCGAGACAATTGAAAAAGGGTATTTCCTTGTTCCAAAATACTTTATCTTTGCCTGGAATCATTGGGTTTAGACATTACTTCGGTGAATTTTAATCATTTCAAAATGACAGCAACATGCCCCTTTTTATGATTTCTTTCTATCAAAAAATCATACGAACGGTTGATTCCCGCATGATACACTTTTGATCAAAAGAGTTTCACTAATTCCAACAAATTTTCCTTTTTTTATTTGAAATTTGTTCGAATTGGATCCTTTCGATTTCTACTAGATCGAAAATATACTTACGAAGTTGTTCCAACTTATTAATTGGCACTAACCTTAGATCTTTGCCCCTGAGAAATGAATCAATACTTTCTACTCGAGCTACATCATATACTGTTGACATTAAACCCCAACAAAAAACAGGGGTTCTAATGGAACAGAACAAAGGATGTCGAGCCAAGAGCACCTTCATTTCTATATAATAGAAAATGGTGGTTGTAAGAATCCACAACTGATCATGTCTGTCAAGTCGCACGTTGCTTTTTACCACATCGTTTTAAACGAAGTTTTACCATAACATTTCTCTAGTTTGGAACTGATATGTAATTGATTCAATTATGGAATCATGAATAGTCATTTGTTCGATCGTTTCCTAGAAATCTATATTTTTCTTCTTTTATATGAATTGGTGCTTTCTAAAGTAAAGAAATCTTATCAAGAATTAAATTTCAATGCAATATTTTTATTTTCTTTATTAATTATTAATATTAATTTATACATAATTTCTAAATATTACGAATAAAAAGTTCTTTTTATTAAATCTACATTCCATCTTCAAGTAACCTAATAGGATATATTCAACAATCTCAGACTTCTTCGAGTATCAAATAGTCAGAAGAAATGATTCAAATAGTTATTTAATTGAAAAACCCTACCTCATACCAATATCACTATTTGAATAAAGTTTTACTAAGGATGGCATTTGAGCATCATAAATAAATCCATGATTCAAAAAATATAGATTGAAACAATCGAATTTCTTTTTTTCATAGAGTGAGAGTGGATAAAAGGAGTTGATGGAAAGGAAGATTTAGGCTCTTTTCTTTCATTTCAGACTGAAAACGAAAATAAAAAATTGAAAGAAAAAAAAAAAGAAATTTACTCTATCTATCAGATAGACTGAACAATTATCATTGGACTTAATTAGGAATATTCTCTTTTGAATATTTCAAATTAACGAATCACAAATCTTTTTCAAAAAACCTTATCAACGAAATAGAACGATAATAAAATAATAAATTCAGCATTTCCTCATTTTTCGCGTAGTTTCTTTGCCTGGAGGTTCAATAATTTTTATTTAAAGCAAGGGGAATAGAATAGTGTGTATGAACCCCCCGGTCTCTATTATTACATCAATTTCGAATTATTTATTCGAGCCAAATGAAATACGAGATGAAATATTTAAAAACGAGGTTCAAAGAAAATACATGTGTTACATATGTAACTTGATGATTTGTTAATCAGATTTCTACAGACACTGCTATTGAAATTGATATCTTACATTGTCGATTAACTCTTATTAGCATATGGATATAGTTCGAAATAACTAACTCAAATAGGAATGTTCTAAGGGAATGGATATACCATGAAAGGTACATTCAATCCCTTATTTTACCCCTTTTTACTTTATTTCAAATTCTTGTGATCTATGTTCCTACCTTACCTAGATCATAACTCGATATAACTCCATCTGTATGTATTTGAACTCAATTTGAGAAAAAAATCTGATTCAGAGAAAAATAGAATGATTAAAAATCAGAAACAAGAATCACATTCTATCCATTCAATATTCTACTTTTAAAGATAAAGAGAAATTAGTTCAAAAAGACAATCTTTCATTTCATTAGTCTGATAATGTCTATTTATATAGAAATTATAGGTATTTCCTGGGACGGAAGGATTCGAACCTCCGAATACCGGGACCAAAACCCGTTGCCTTACCACTTGGCCACGCCCCATTTAGATTTCTATTCGATACTACTAAAGACTAGTATCGGTATTGGTTATTCGTCAATTCCAGTCCAAATATCTATGGACTCTATTGTTCCTGGGATTTTGACACGTGTAGATATAGAATTATCTATAGAATAAAACTGAATTTATTGATCATTACATATAATTCAATTAAGATATTGTATGAAAGGATGATTTCTTCAATTCGCAAAAGAAAATAGAAAAATTTTTGATTAGGCGAGTTCAAGTTCAAAAAAAAGGATTTTTTTTGATCTACCTTACTTTCCTCATTTTTACCGTATATCAATTATCAATAATAATATATTATTATATTAAATCAATCAAAATACAATTATCTCCAAGTCAAAAAAAAAATGTTTGTTATGCTTAATATCTTTAGTTTGATCTGTCTTAATTCCGCCCTTTATTCGAGTAGTTTTTTCTTAGCCAAATTGCCTGAGGCCTACGCTTTTTTGAGCCCAATCGTAGATTTTATGCCAGTAATACCCGTTCTCTTTTTTCTCTTAGCCTTTGTTTGGCAAGCTGCTGTAAGTTTTCGATGAAATTTTTAATACTGTCCTAGACATGATTTATTGGCGAAAAAAATTCTAACAATGGATAAGATCAGATAAGTCTTACAGTATAGTATGAACTCTCGATTTAACTAATTCTTAGATAGCTTAGAGAAATCTGAATCACCCCATTTCCTCATTCTGATTCCTTTTCATTTATTGAATGATCCTATTAAAGGCCCCGCGGAGGTAGGAAAGATATTTTTGGGAATGAAAGAGGTGACTCTTATTCCAAATGAATTTCTGAAAATTCTTTTTTATTTTATTTCATTTCGAGAAACCCTTTCATTTATTGGTGTCAAAATAGGATATGTGGTATAAAAATGGAGAATCTATTCTCTTTTTTTTTTCAAAAAAAAAAATGATCTTGGAGATTGTGTAATGCTTACTCTAAAACTCTTTGTTTACACAGTAGTGATATTCTTTGTTTCTCTGTTCATCTTCGGATTCCTATCTAATGATCCAGGACGTAATCCCGGGCGTGAAGAATAAAAAAAGAGGCCTTTCCTTTTACTTGCTTAATTTTTCAATGTTCTTAGGATTTTATCTATTGTACATCTTTAATTAAATAAAAAAATCAAAAAAAAAAGGGTTCGAAGAATTGGAATTTGAAAGATAAATAAAATACCGAGTCATCAACGGAAACGGAAACGGAAAGAGAGGGATTCGAACCCTCGGTACGAAAAGCTCGTACAACGGATTAGCAATCCGACGCTTTAGTCCACTCAGCCATCTCTCCGAATTGAAAAAGGATAATTACTATGTTACATAGTTCCATTACACAAAATGGAAGGCTTGAAAAAATCCCTTCTTTATCTATTTTAGATATATTATTTTACTATTTAGATAGTATTTTACTATATTGATATATACAACTTTAATATATACAACTTTGATAAGCAATCCTATTTAGATAAAGAAAAGGCTCAAAAGAGATATTTCGAATAAAAAAAAAGAATACCGAAAGAGTTTTTTTTATTTTCTTTTCGCGGCCTGGCCTGGTCAGTACCTAGCCGGGCCTTTTTTTGTTTTTGTTCGAAATCAAATCGTAGATAAAATGATTTTGCTTTATTTGAAATATAAAATACTTGGCTTGCTATTGAAACAACAATCAGAAGACGGACTATTTCCATATCTATGATATAGAATCAAAGTTTCATTTCTTATTATATTACTTTATTAAATTTTTAGTTATTTTAATTACTAGTACTCTTTTCTTATTTTGATTACGTCGGATTTCCTTTTGTTCGACAAAAAGTTCATTTCTATACAATAATCGCATTGTAGCGGGTATAGTTTAGTGGTAAAAGTGTGATTCGTTTTATTAATCCCTTATATAGTTAAGGGGTCCCTCGGTTTGATTCCTATTCCGAGCAGAAACTTTATTTCTTAAAAGGATTTAATCCTTTACCTCGCAATGAAGGATTCGAGGAAGAATATACATTCTCGTGATTTGTATCCAAGGGTCAAGTATAAATTGAAAAATTGGATTATTAAATTAATTGCGAAACATAATTTTTGTTTGAATTGGATCAATACTTCCAATTAAATAAGTATGAATAAAAAATCCATGGATAAAGATAGAAAAGTTTATTTCTAATCGTAACTAAATCTTCAATTTTTGGTTTATATAGTAAAGATTGAAGCAAAATAGCTATTAAAGGATGTCTTTAGTTTACTAGAAACATCGACGTATTTTT